ATAGCCCAAAAATTCCATCGAATGGTTGGAATGGCTAACCAATTGGTTCATAGAAATCTTTCTTGGGGAAAACCACATCGAAAAATACCATTGCCAAAAATGGATAAGGTAAGATTTCCATTTATTCAGGAAAAGAGACATCCCCTTGGAAACCAGAATAGCTTTTCTTTGGTAACGCATATAATGTATACAAGGTTCCCTGACTAACCATAGATTCCCCTGAAAATCCGTAACCTTCCAAAAGATGTTCACAAAGGATTCCGTTTTTCGATAGAAAGAGATTCTTTCAAGAAAAAGTTCAGAAGATGTTGATCCTAAATGAAAGGATTGGTTACGTAGAAAGTCGAAAATAGATTCATATTCATATACATAAGAATTATATAAGAATAAGAATAATCGTTGATTTATTTTTGAAAAAGAGTCATCTATTTTTTTTGAATTAATAAAAATATTACGATTAGCAGACTCGCTGAGAAAAAATCGTAAGAAATGCAAAGAAGAGACATCTTTGAACCAATAGCGAATAGCTTGAGCCAAGACTGCCGCATGGACAGGATGTGGTATTCGTATATCTAATAGAAAATTTAAATGCGACAAATTTTCCTCTACAAAAGGAAATATTGAATGAATTGATCGTAAATTCTGAGATTTGATTATCTTTTTAGGGTCTAGACAAGATACTACTCGTAGATAAAATGGAATCTCTACAATAAAAACAAACCCCTCTGATATAATTCGAGAATACAAATTCTTGTTGAACACGCAAAATGGATTTTGGTTCCTATCATTATAAGAAATAATCAAATTATTCTGTTGATACATTTTAGTAATTATCCGTTTTATAATCAATAAACTGTATTTATTGTCATAACCCAGAAAATTTGCTCGACTGAAACCACGATCATGAGCAAATGCATAAATAGACTCTTGAAATAAAAGGGGATAAAGAAGGTCGTGTTGTTGAAATCGCTCGGGCTTTAAATGGCTTTTTTCCATTTCAAATTTGATTTGAATCATTTGAATCAAAGGTAGAAGATGTTATTTGGGGGTTTATGAAATGAATACATAGTGCGATACTGTTAAGGATATTCTAGTCTAAATAGATCCAATCAACCGATTCTATAACCTAACTTTGTTACATTCTGTTCATTGTTTTCATATATATTAGCCGATAACAAGATGATTCGAAATCGTTTATTTTTACCCCCAATCGCTCTTTTGATTTTGGCAAAAATCAATATACTGCTTCTTTTACACAGAGAATGTCAGGAAATAGTTAGGATTCAGTACAAAAATATAGAATCCCCCCATGGAGGGGAGACGCCCTTTCCCTAGTCAGGCACTAATCCATTTTTTAACGTCTAATTAGATGAGGGAATTATTCAAATTGAGAAGAGAAGCGGGTTGCTTTTTATTTCTTTTATTTAATTGAAGCCATAGGGAATAGCTCCTATCCATTTATTCATTCGACCCAACTTTTTTACGTTCCAACACAACAATTCGAACAGTTGGAATGATCCAATAATCTTCAGAACGCCCTATTGATCCGACATGCGATTTTTTCCATTTATTCCTTTCAGGATTAGTCGTAATCTTCCAAAATTTACCAACGATATGGACGAATTCCTCACTTCATACAAATGTGTAAAAGATTCAAGCCGCACTTAAAAGCCGAGTACTCTACCATTGAGTTAGCAACCCAAATAAAATAAAATAAAATCGAAATTAAAACCAATTTACAAAGGGTGGATTCAAATCAAAAGAAAATTAACCAAATTCAAACAAAAAGAGAGTGGTGTACCAGCTCATTGAACTAACAAGTACAAAAAAGGGATTTCATTTATGTTTGATAAGGAATTTTTAGCAGTCAAAACCTAAAAATGATTGTCGTAAAATAACAATAACAATATAATAAATTTTCAATATAAGAAAAAAAGATAGAAAAAAAAACTAGAGTAGCTTGATGTATCCTTTTTCACTTTCACTCAAAAAGGTCTTGTAGTCAAAAAGTCAAAAGCATGATTTGACTAAGTTACACTGAAAAAAAGCTATGATGCAGAACTAGACATAAATAGGCACCTTTCACTTATCACGGTGGATTATATTTGTTCAATACACTGTTGTCAATATAAATGGTTCTAAAAGAATACCAAAAAGGAAATAGCATTGAAATCGTTTTTTGAATTTATTGATTTGACTTCCAGTGTACCAACCACTTCAATACAAAATTGATACATCTAAGCTACAGAAATTGAAAAGTCTACTATAAGAATTGAAAACCAATATCATATTTTGCGGTCGAGAATGTATTTATTTAAGTGGAATAAGAAACGTGGATTCCTTCTTAGTTAGTCGAATTCCAACGAAAACCACACATTTGAAGGAAATGTTCGAGTTTTAGTTAGATTTTTAACTAAGGTCTATACCTATACCTCGGAGTCAACAGAAAGAAATGATAGATAGAGACAAGAAATACCAAGGGGATAGCAACTTGTCTTTTGTATAATTTTTCTATACTTGCCCCTTGGTATTGTTTTGATATTATTTACGGATATTTTGACGTAAGTTCTTTAAAAACTTCTGCTTTGGTTAAAAGATTCTGAACAGTTGCTGTGGGTTGAGCACCTTTTTTGAGGAAATCTAAAACCAGAGGAACATTTAAATAAATTTGCTTTGTCATTGGATGATAAAAGCCAATTTTTCTAAGATCTTTTCCTTCTCTTCGAGCTCGAACATCAATTGCAACGATTCGATAGATGGCTCATTGGGATAGATGTAGATCAACAAGACCCCCCCCTAGAAACGTATAAGAGGTGTTCTCCTCGTACGGCTCAAGAAAAAATGTGATTTTTTTATCTATGTGTGCAATTCAAATCAATAAGAAATATACAGACACAGACTATGATTTGTATACTTTTTTTAATGAAAAAAATCATTCGTACTCCTAACTCAAGTTTAGATACCTTTCAAATAGCTCGAATTTAGTCAATTTCATTTCTTGAGTGGTCTTTAGACCCCCTTTTATCTTATATCTTAGCTGGTTGAAAATTTGATTTCGATTTTTTAGTCTAATCTAGTTATTGAGATTAGCGCGCGCGAGCCAATTAAAATGAAAATGGTCTTTCCTTGTTTGTAGATCCTTTAGTCTTACTTAAAATCATTGGGTTTAGGCATTACTTCGGCGCTTCTTAATCTAATCTGTTCAAAATGGTAGCAACGGACCCTTTTTTGTATTTTGGATTTCTTTGTATCAAAGATTCCGATAGACAGTTGATTCACGCACGAAACACTTTGAATCGAAAAAGTTTGATCAATTACAACAAGTTTTGCTTGTGAATTGGAAATCGAATTGGAGTGTAAGATACATTTACGAAGTTGGTACAATTGATTGGCATTAACCCTAGATCCTTTACCCGCGAAATTAATTAATCCTTTCTACTCGAGCTACACCGTGAACTATTTACAACCCAACAAAAAAGCAAAGGTTCAAGTCTAATAGAACAACCAGTGTCGAGCCAACCGCACCCTCATTTATAGATAAATTGAAAATGGTGGATGTCAAAATCCACAATCAATGGATCGTGTCCTTCAAGTCGCACGTTGCTTTCTACCACATCGTTTCAAACGAAGTTTTACCATAACATTTTTTTTTTTTTTTTCAAATTTCTAACCGGTATGGAATTGATTCAATTTATAGAATCATGAATAGTCGTTGATTCAGCTATACACCGACACCTTAAACTCTGGTTTATATATAGATTATTGGATTTGTATTTTATACATTATATTAAGATGCGTAAGTCTTTTTTTTTCTAAAAAAGTGTCTTTCTTTGGAGCTATTTTTTTTTTAACATACATCAATTTCATCTACATAATGAAATACAAATAATAAATATTTAATAATAAAAATTGAAATAATATCTCGGTTAATTTCAAAGATTCCAGATTACATTTATAAGGAATTAGTCAAAATCTTGCTGAAAATAATTTAGAATTGCAAAAATCATCGTTTTGTTTTGAATTTGAAAAATAAATTCGGCAAGAAACGACCTTCATAGGATCATAGGAAAAAAAGAGGAACAAACAGGATTCCATAAGACAAGACATTATATATATGATCCAGAAATTGATCCTTTGTTAATGTTAATATAATGACATGACCAAAATATTGAAATGAATAGGAATTCGACTTCTTTGTTTTTCTAGGGCAATAATCAAAAAGACAATACAATGTAGGCTAGAAAAGAAAATCCATCTATGCTGGGACGGAAGGATTCGAACCTCCGAATAGCGGGACCAAAACCCGTTGCCTTACCACTTGGCTACGCCCCATTGTTTGGAATTTGTCCCGTTTGCAATAGCAATAAATAAGAATTCATATCTTATACATATAAGATTCATATACAGAATGAATTGGTATTGTTTCTTTGTCAACTTCAGCCCAGATATCTTCTACCTATAAGGGGGGATATAGATACTACCATTTTGATATATCTAGATAGCTAGATAGACAAGTCAACTCTATTTATTGATCATTAAATCGAATTTAATTAAGATATTGTATGAAAGTATGATTTCTTCAATTCACCTGTGAGAATTGAAGTATTTTTGATTGGGTTAGTTCAACGAAAAAAGGAGTCTACATTTCTGACTTTGTTCTCCTTTCGGTTTCTCAAAAACTCAATCACAATGCAATTATCTCCACGAACAAAATTTTGTTATGCTTAATCTCGTTAGTTTGATCTGGATTTCTATAAATTCTGCCCTTTATTCGAGTAGCTTTTTATTCGGAAAATTGCCCGAAGCCTATGCTTTTTTGAATCCAATTGTAAATGTTATGCCAGTCATACCTGTGTTTTTTTTCCTCTTAGCTTTTGTTTGGCAAGCTGCTGTAAGTTTTCGATGAGCTCAACGACCGATCCTAATTTCTTAGAGCAAAAAGTCTAAATCTAAATCAATCCAATTCAAGCAGATCAATTTGGAGAGTAGTAACCTTCGATTCACACACTGAAATTCTTGGATAGTCCCCATAACTTCGGACTACCACTCTTCTTCCGTTTTTGACGCCACAAGCCAACCCTTCTCCCTCTCTATTAGGGTTTTCCAATATAGAATTGGGATATAAACGAAAATTTTTGTTAATGCAAAATAATTGAAATTTTGACAATTCATGTCGAATTTCTACAAAAAAAAACTTCGTTTTTTGGTCTAAAAACTCCAAACAAATAGGATACGTGGTAGAAAAATGGAGGATCTATTCTCTTTTTTTTTTTTTTTTAATTATCTTGGAGATTGTGTAATGCTTACTCTGAAACTCTTCGTTTATACCGTAGTAATATTTTTTGTTTCTCTCTTTATCTTTGGATTCCTATCTAATGATCCGGGACGGAATCCTGGACGGGAAGAATAAAATCCAAAGAATTTGGCTTGGTTAATTGTCCAATTTTCTTAGATTTTATCTAGTTTATCTATGTAAATAATTTTAATACGCCTGTAAAATTCGCAAAAAAGAAAGCGATGTACACGGAAAGAGAGGGATTCGAACCCTCGGTACGAATAACTCATACAACGGATTAGCAATCCGGCGCTTTAGTCCACTCAGCCATCTCTCCTAATTGAGAGATATAATTATTACATTGCACATAATGTAATTAGTCTCTCTTTTTTTTTCTTTTCTCTTATAGATAGAGAAGCGAGAAATCAGTAATTTTTGGAATTGAGTTTCGGGGTACCTACAATCGAATTAAAACTAAACAAAAGAATATCTGTTTACTGTTTGACTTTGTGTTAATTTTGTTCGTAAGGAGCTTCTTAGTTGTATTTTTTTTTATTTGATTCTGCTGACCCGGCTGCATCAAGACCTATCCGGATGTTACAACCTATTACGAATTGTCATTTTAGACTAATCATTTATGTATGTTTATTTTATCTGATTTGAAATCAAAAATACTTTGATTATATTTTCTATTTATTTTTGATTTGATTGAATTAAATATTTTCTATTCAATATTCAAACAACAAAAAAGACTAGTCTTTTTTGTTGTTTGAATTTATTATCGTTTGCCGAACTAAAAAAGAAACTATTGATTGTTCAAAAATGCATCCTTCTGTTCTGATTTGAGTGTTTTTGGCCACGTATCATCTATCTTCGTCAATAACTAAGGTATTGACTTGAAAATTAATGAAACATCTTTCACGAATCTGATTGAATTTTCTCTTATTTCCCCGCAAAAAAATGCAACACACTGATTTTGATGATTCTTTGGTGATCCTACTTGTTCGACACAAGGTCCGATTGCATAATACAATTATATTGTAGCGGGTATAGTTTAGTGGTAAAAGTGTGATTCGTTCTTTTAACCCTTAATAGTTAAGGGTTCCTTCGGGTTTTTCCTATTCCGATCAAAACCTTTATTTCTTATAAAGGATTGCATCCTTTAGCTCTCAATGTTGGAGCAAAAAATAGAAATTCTCGTGATTTATATTCCAAAGTCGAGTCTAAATTAACTCGAAATATTGGATTCTGAAATGACGAAACAGAATTGTTAGATTAGACCAAGGCTTCAACTTGAATAATCGAATAAGTACGAGTAAAGGATCTATGGCTGAAGATAGAAAGATAATTTCAAATCGTAACTAAATCTTGCACCGTTTTTTATTTATAACGAAACAAAATAAATGGAAGCAAAATAGCTATTGACCGATGACTTTGGTCTACTATAGATATCGACCTGTTGGTTTAGCTCGGTGGAAAAATATTCTTTTCCTTACCTTAGGATTTTCGAAAATAGAAATAGAGAACGAAGAAACTAGAAAGTTTATCAGAATCACTTTATTCTAGTTCTAGAAGGATCATCTATAAAGCAATTCGTTTTATTCTTATTCACATTCACGCAAAAAGCTGACATAGATCTTATGTTATGAGCTTAATTCTTATGGGCTTAATTTTGTGCACATCTTAGTCCAAGAATTACCTCGTTTTATCCATAAAGGAGCCGAATGAAACCAAAGTTTCATGTTCGGTTTTGAATTAGAGACGCTTAAAGAGCTAAATCGACGTCGACTATAACCCTTAGCCTTCCAAGCTAACGATGCGGGTTCGATTCCCGCTACCCGCTTATTTACGTTGTTTAGAACTAGCCGAATAGAATTTTACATATTCTATATAGGATTCATATATCATTAAATATACAATAATAATAATAATAATAAACTATACAATTTAGAACAATTTAGAATTCAAGAAAGAAGCAAAATACGAAAAAACTGGACCTGCGTCCATTGTCTAATGGATAGGATAGAGGTCTTCTAAACCTTTGGTATAGGTTCAAATCCTATTGGACGCAATTTTTTTCATCTATTTTGTTTTATTTGACTATCCAGAAATACTTTTGTTTTGCATAATTTGAATACGAAACACTTGATTCCTTTTTGAAGTTAAAATTTTTAAGTTCAGATTAAAATCATAAATTTCTTTATTCTGTTACTGAAGGAGAAACC